TTTTATATATTTTGTTAAATTTTAATGTATTTAATTTCATTCATTTGCCTATAATAAAGGTACTTATTATGTTGTAGGAGGGGAGGAAGCTTTATTCTTACCATTATATTTGATTTAATTATATTGATAATGTTTCTAAGATAAAATTGGGGAATTTTATTAATAGTAATGGGAAGGGGGTTGTAGATGTAATTATCTAATAGAAGTTTAGGAGTATATTGGTGATTAATAAGGTTAATTATAATAAATGGTTGTGAAGTTAATTGTATTATTTGGATGTGACTATTTCTATTATGGAAGTTTGTTTCTATACTAAATATAGTGTTACTCTAAGTTAAGATGTTAAAATACTAAGAATAAATTGTGAGTTATTCAATAATTTGAAGCGACTTCAAGGAGCTTGAAACTGTGCTATTTAGTTGTAATAATACTAATTAATGGTTTAATATATTATACATGTATTTATTTTAATGATACTTACTATAAGAAAATATTTAATGGTATAAGGGTACTTATTATGTTGTAGGAGGGGAGGAAGCTTTATTCTTACCATTATATTTGATTTAATTATATTGATAATGTTTCTAAATAATTTTGTTAGGTTAAGTTAATTTTAAGGTATTAATTTTATGCTTATTATTTTTCTTAAAGATTTTTTAAGCAGGTTTTGGTATTGTGTAATTAAAGAAATTTAGATTCAGATAATTTTTTTTAGGTTTATAAAAAGTTGTGCCAGCATATGCGGTTATACTTCTAATTCAAATTAATTTTATTGGTTTTGATTTATTTTTTTTGTTGAATTTATTATAATTATTATTAGGTGAAATTTTAATTATTATTATATTTCAGGTTTAAATAGAATTTATCAGAAATTTATTAGTTAGACTAGGATTAGATACCCTATTATTTTAAATGTGTAATTATCTATATTATTAATGGTTATGTTCCTTAAAATAAATAAATTTGGCGGTAATCTATTCTTTTTAGAGGAACCTGTTCTGTAATTGATAATCCACGTTTTATTTTACTTTAATTATTTGTTTGTATATCTCTGTCATTGAATGTCTTATTAGGGAATTTTCTTAATATTATTATTTAATTTATGTCAAGTCAAGGTGCAACTATATTAAAGATTGAAATGGGTTACATTTAATTAATATTTATAGGATTAAATAAATTTTAATTGTTTATGAATTTGGATTTAAATGTAAATTTTAATATTTTTTATTTTTGATTAGGGCTCTGGATTATGTACATATCGCCCGTCACTCTCATTTATTATAATTGGGATAAGTCGTAACAAAGTAATTTTACTGGAAAGTGATGTTGGAAGGTCAAGTTAACTTTAGAAGATTTATTATTTACATTAATAATTTTAGTGTGCAATTCATTATAACTTGATAATTTTAATGTTTATTGGTTTTGATTATTATTTTAATTGAAATAACTTATTTATTTAGTATATTATAGAAATTATTAATTATAATTATAGTTTATTTTACTGTGAGGGATACATAAAAATAATTCGAAGATTAGTTTAATTCTAGTACCTTTTGTATCAGGGTTTATTAAATTTTATCATTTATTTGGTTTTCTCGAAATTATAAGAGTTAATTTTATATGGAATTTTATGTTACAAAATGATTTTAAATATAAAATTTGTAGTTATATGCTATTCATTTATAAATATCTAGTTTCTTAATAAATAAATTTAATTTTTAATTATTGTAGTTATATTTTCTTTTTATTATTTTTAATTCATTAATTTAAGATGTAAAGGGATTAGCTTTTGCATTTTTATATAATTTGTATTTTTATTTAATTTATGTAGGTTTAAGAACATCCATCTTTAATTTCGTTATAGTTTTATTTATATTATTATTTATTTATTTTTAATTTATTATTTTATTAAGATTAATCTTTTAATTTTTTATAGTTTGTAATAATGATAAAATTAGTAGTTTTGTAAAATTTAATATAGTAATTCGGCAAATAATATCTTCGCCTGTTTAACAAAAACATGTCCTATAGATTTAATTTTAGGTCTATCCTGCTCAATGATTATTATTAAATAGCCGCAGTAATTTGACTGTGCAAAGGTAGCATAATCATTTGTTCTTTTATTGGGATCTTGTATGAAGGGTTTGACGAAAGATATGCTTTCTTTATTTTATTTTTTGAATTTTATTTTTTAGTTAAAAAGCTAAAATGATTTTGTAAGACGAGAAGACCCTATAGAATTTAATTAAATATTTTCTTATAGTATTTTGTTAATTATTTTATTTTATTGTAATTTTAATTTGATTGGGGTGATTAAGAAATTTTATTAACTTTCTTTTTTATTAATCATTAATTAATGTTTATTTGATCCTTTATTATGGATTAAAAGATTAAATTACCTTAGGGATAACAGCGTAATTTCTTTGGAGAGTTCATATTGATAGAGAAGATTGCGACCTCGATGTTGGATTAAAATTATATTTTGGTGTAGAAGCTAGATTTATAAGTCTGTTCGACTTTTTAATTTTTACATGATCTGAGTTCAGACCGGCGTAAGCCAGGTTGGTTTCTATCTACAATAAATTAATTAATATTAGTACGAAAGGACCATATTATTGTAAAATTTATTAATTTTTGATTATTATTACTATCTTGGCAGAATCAAATGCGGTAAATTTAGAATTTATTTATGTAATTTTTATTACATTTAGTAATTTTTGTAATAAATTTTATTATTATAATCATTTTTTTATTAGTTTCGGTTGGTTTTGTTACTTTATTTGAGCGTAAGATTTTAGGTTATATTCAGTTGCGTAAAGGTCCTAATAAGGTTGGTTTTATTGGGTTATTGCAGCCTTTTTCTGATGGAATTAAATTATTTTTTAAAGAACAAAGTTATCCTTATTTATCTAATTTTTTATTATATTATTTATCACCAATTTTTATATTAATTATTTCTTTTTTATTATGGGTTTTATTTCCTTTTGTTGTTAATGTTTTTAATTTTAATTTTGGTTTTTTATTTTTTTTAGTATGTACTGGTTTAGGTGTTTATGGGGTTATAATTTCAGGTTGATCTTCTAATTCAAGTTATTCAATGTTGGGTTGTTTACGATCTTTGGCTCAAACTATTTCTTATGAGGTAAGAATAGCTTTAATTATGATAAGTTTTATTATCTTTACTTTTAATTTTTGTTTTATAAATTTTTATTATTATCAATTATATATTTGATTCATTTTTTTTTCTTTTCCTTTGTTTTATTGTTGGTTGTGTACTTGTTTAGCGGAAACTAATCGTTCTCCTTTTGATTTTGCTGAGGGGGAAAGAGAATTAGTTAGCGGGTTTAATGTTGAATATAGAGGTTCTGGTTTTGCATTTATTTTTTTATCAGAGTATATGAATATTATTTTTATAAGAATAATTACGGTGGTGATATTTTTGGGATGTGATTTAATATCTTTTTTTTTCTTTTTTAAAATAGTTTTTATTATCTTTTGATTTATTTGAGTGCGAGGGAGTTTACCTCGGTTTCGTTATGATAAATTAATAAGTTTAACTTGAAAAGGGTTTTTACCTATTTCTTTAAATTATTTTATATTTTTTTCTATATTTTTAGTAATTTTAATAAGTGGTTAGTTCATTGAAATAAGTGAAGTTAAAAAAGGAATTTAACCTTTTTTTTTTACTTTCAAAGTAATTACTTATCTAAAGTTTTTTAACTAACTAATTTTATCTCAGATTTTTATAGTAATTGGATTAATTATAAAATATAGAAAATATATAATTGTTAATGTCTGTCCTGTTATAATGAAAGGTTCTTCTGCGGGTCGGGATCCAATTCAAGTTAATATAATTATAATACTTGTAAAGGTTCAAAATAAAATTTTATTAGCTGGATAAAATTTAGTATTATAAAATTTTATTTTTGTTATTGGTATTGTCAAGATAATTAAAATTGATAAAATTATTGCGATTACACCTCCTAATTTGTTGGGGATGGAGCGTAAAATAGCATACGCAAAGAGGAAGTATCATTCGGGTTGAATGTGAATAGGGGTTACTAAAGGATTTGCTGGAATATAATTTTCTGGGTCTCCTAATATTTGAGGTTCTATAAAAATTAATATTATAAATAAGAATATTAAAATAGTTATTCCTATAATATCTTTAATAGAGAAATAAGGGTGGAAAGGGATCTTATCATAATTAGAGTTTACTCCTAAAGGGTTATTTCTTCCTGTTTGGTGTAAAAATACTAAATGTACCAAAACTATTATTATAATAATAAATGGTAAAAGGAAGTGTAGAGTGAAGAATCGGGTTAATGTGGCGTTGTCAACTGAAAACCCTCCTCATAATCATTTTACAATTTCATTACCTAAATATGGAATTGCTGATAAAAGATTTGTGATTACTGTAGCTCCTCATAGTGATATTTGTCCTCATGGTAATACATAGCCTAGAAAAGCAGTTCTTATGATTAATAATAATAAAATAGTTCCTACATATCAGGTTATTTTTAATTTATATGATATATAATATATTCCTCGTCCAATATGTATATATAAACATATAAAAAATAAAGAAGCTCCATTTGCATGTGTATTTCGTATAATTCATCCGTAATTTACATCTCGACAAATGTGGATAATTCTATTAAATGCTATTTCAGTATTAGCTGTATAATGTATTGCTAAAAATACTCCTGTAATTAATTGAATGGTTAAACATAATCCAAGTAAGGATCCAAAATTTCATCATAATGAGATATTTGATGGTGAAGGTAAATCAATTAAAGATGAATTAAATATTTTTAATAATGGGTGTATTTTTCGTTGAGGTTTATTCATTAAATTTTTATGCGTAAAGGTCCTTCATTAATATTAACAATTTTGGAAATGATTATTATACATAAAAATAAATAACTTACAATTCTTATAGTAAGTATCATTGTAATTGAATTGAATAGTATATTTATAGATATAACTATTCAATTTTTGTCTAGTTCTATTCAATATACTATGTTATTTCTTATAATAAGTATAATAAAGGTTATAAATATTAATTTATTAGAAAATTTTATTTTTTCATTTGATGCAATTCTTGCTATATAAATAAATAAAACTATTATTCCTCTTAATATAATAATTATAATAATATAAGAAAATCAAAATGATTTTATTGTTTCTCCGATTGTAATAGCAACAATAATTGTTTGTATAATAATAGTAATTCCTATTGATAATGGGTGTTTTATAAATATAAATAATATAGATAAAGGTAAAATTAATACTCTAATTTCAGTAAATAGTTTATTAAAATATTAATTTTGGAGGTTAAAGATGATTATTTCTTTACTGAAGTTTTGAAGAAAATCTATTTATGATTTACAAAATCATTGTTTTTTATTAAACTATCAAAACTTATTATTATGTTAATATTTTTTAGTGGAGTTTTTTCATTTTGTATATTCCGTAATCATATTTTAACTGTTTTGTTTAGTTTGGAATACTTAGTTGTTGTTGTATTTTTTTTATTTTTTATGTATTTATTATTTATAGGTTATGATTTATATTATATTTTAATTTATTTAGTTTTTTCAGTTTGTGAAGGGGCCTTAGGTTTAGGTATTTTAGTTAATATAATTCGTATACATGGAAATGATTATTTATCTAGATTTTCAATTCTTTCATGATAAAATTTATATTAATGATTATATTTATGATCCCTTTATTGTCATCTTATTGAATTATAATATATTCTTTAATATTAATTACATTATTTTATATAATAAATTCTATTGAGGGTTTTATGTCTTATTTAAGTTATAGTTATGGTTTAGATATAATCTCTTATTGAATAATTTTATTAACTTTTTGAATTTCTATTCTAATAATTATAGCAAGTTATAAAATTAAAGTAATAAACACTTTTAAAGTATTTCTTTTTATTGTTTTAACCTTATTATTTTTACTGTTTATAAGTTTTTCTTGCACTAACTTATTCTTATTTTATTGTTTTTTTGAATCTAGAATTATTCCTACTATAATTTTAATTTTTGGTTGGGGTTATCAACCTGAGCGTTTAATGTCCGGTGTTTATTTAATTATATACACAATGTTTGCTTCTTTGCCTTTATTAGTTGTAATTTTTAGTATTATGCAATTAAATAACACATGTTTTTATTTTATAATTAACCTTAAATTTAATATTTATATATATATATCTTTAATTATGGCCTTTTTAGTTAAAATGCCTATATTTTTTTTACATTTTTGGCTTCCTAAAGCTCATGTTGAAGCTCCTATTTCAGGTTCTATGATTTTAGCTGGGGTATTATTAAAATTAGGTGGCTATGGGTTGTTACGGGTATTCACTTTTATGTATAGTTATATTATTTACAATTATATTTGAATTGTTATTAGATTATTTGGTTCTGTAGTAGTTGGGTTTTTATGTTTATTTCAGGTTGATATTAAGTCTATAATTGCATACTCTTCTGTTTCTCATATAGGTTTAGTTATTGGTGGTATTATAACTTGTAATTATTTAGGTTTAAGAGGTTCTTTAGTATTAATATTGGGTCATGGTTTGTGTTCTTCTGGTTTATTCGTTTTGGCTAATTTAATTTATGAACGTAGATATAGCCGTAGAATTTTTATTAATAAAGGGTACATAGTTATCATACCTAATTTATGCTTATTTTGGTTTATTCTTAGTATTAATAATATATCCTCCCCTCCTACATTGAATTTATTAGGTGAGATTTTATTAATTAATAGAATGGTTAGTTGAGGTAAAATTACAATATTATTCTTGGCACTTTGTTCTTTTTTAAGATGTAGTTATAGAATTTATTTATATTCTATTATTCAGCATGGTCAATTACATCCAGGGTTGAAAATTAATAATTTTGTTAATATTCGGGAATATTCACTTTTATTTTTTCATTTGTTTCCTTTAAATCTATTTTTCTTAAAGGGGAATTTATTAATTACATTATTTTAATCCCTTTTTTTTCTTTTTCCTAAAAGGGATTAAAATATAAATAATTTAGGTAGTTTAATTAGAATAATAATTTGTGGAGTTATTGGTGATGTATTCTCTAAATTATTTTGAATTTATTTTTTTTATTTTATTTTTTCATTTTTATTGTTAGAATCTTATTGTTATTTATTGGCTTATATTTTCTTTCTTTAGATTTAGTTTTATTAATTGATTGGGAAATTGTTTCCTTTAATTCTTCATCTTTAGTTATAACATTATTAATTGATTGGATGTCTTTATTATTTATTTCAGGAGTTATATTGATTTCTTCTTTGGTTATTTTCTATAGAAGCTCTTATATATTTTTTGATATTAATAAAGTACGATTTTTATTTTTAGTGTTCCTTTTTGTTATGTCTATGTGTTTAATGGTGTTGAGACCTAATTTAGTTTCTATTTTATTGGGTTGAGATGGTTTAGGTTTAGTTTCTTATCTTTTGGTAATTTATTTTTATAATTTTAAATCTTATAATGCTGGTATATTAACTATTTTAGTTAATCGTATTGGGGATGTATTTATTTTATTAGGAATTTCTGTAATGTTTGATATGGGGGGTTGATATTTTTTGTATTACAATTATTATAGTTATGGTGGATTTAATTTTTTGTTTTTATTTATTATTTTGGCTTCTTTTACTAAGAGTGCTCAAATTCCTTTTTCAGCATGATTGCCTGCAGCTATAGCTGCACCTACTCCTGTTTCTGCTTTGGTTCATTCTTCAACTTTGGTGACAGCAGGTGTTTATTTATTAATTCGTTTTTATTATTTAATTAGTCAATTTAATTCTTCTTTTTTTTTATTATTATCAGTTTTAACAATATTAATATCTGGTTTAGGGGCTAATTTTGAATTTGATCTGAAAAAAATTATTGCATTATCTACTCTTAGACAGTTAGGTATAATGATGGGAATTTTATTTATAGGTTATCCTATTATTTCATTTTTTCATTTGTTAGTTCATGCTTTTTTTAAGGCTTTATTATTTTTATGTGCTGGTTTATATATTCATTGTTTGATTAATTCTCAAGATATTCGTTATATGGGCGGTTTATGTGTTGGTTTACCTTATGTAAGATCTTGTTTTATTTTATCTAATTTTGCTTTATGTGGTTTACCTTTTCTTTCTGGGTTTTATAGTAAGGATATAATTTTAGAAGTTTTTACAATGGGTTATTATAATATATTTATTTATTTTATCTTTTATTTTTCTATTGGTTTAACTGTAAGATACAGTGTTCGTTTAACTTATTATTTAATATTTGGATTTATTAATTTATTTATTATAAACAGTTTTGTTGAGGATAAATATATATTGTTGTCTATATTTATTTTAAATTTGATAGGAATTTTTAGAGGTAGATTTTTGAGTTGATTATTGTTTAGGGTTCCTCAAGTTATGATTTTGCCTTTGAGTTGTAAATTAATAGTTTTGTTATTTATTGTTTTGGGTTTATTTTTGGGTTATGAAATTTCGATTTTTAGTCTTTTACCTAAATTTCATAATTTTATGTATTTTTATTTTATTAGTATATGATTCATACCTTATTTTAAAACTATTTATTTTTATTCTAGTGGTTTTGTTGTTTCTAATTATTATTTAAAGGTTTTAGATTGAGGTTGGGGGGAGTATTTATTATCTTTTGTTTTAAGAGTTTATTTTATTTATTTAGGTAAATTTTATTTGTTTTTATCTAATAATAGTTTAAAATTGTTTTACTGTTTATTTTTAATTTTTACTTTGTTATTAATTTTTATTTAATTTAGGTAGCTTAATTTTAAAGTTTAATATTGAAGATATTAAGATAATATATGTATTCTTAAATAACTTATAAGGGTAACCTATTTTTTCATTGAAAATGGAATGTTTTATTATTTAAACTATATAAGTAAGAGAAAAACGGAATTTAACCGCTTTAAAAGATAGTTAGCAGCTTCTTTCATTTCTATGTTCTCTTTTAATTGGGTATTAACCATTATTCTCATTAACAATGAGGTGCCTCTTAATATTTTGGCTTCAATTAATTTAAAGTAAGGAGTTACCTCTAATTTTAGGTCGAAACTAAATGTAAATTTTACTTCATTACTTTAAGGAAGACTTACAAAGTTCTTTTTAATTGCAAATTAAATGTTATTGAATAACTACATCCCTATCATTCTAGTATATTATTTTTTCATTCATAATATAATCCCAGGATTAAAATATTAACAAATATTATTACTGTAATTGTCCATGATATAATATTACTTCTTTTTATTGTTCTAATTATAGGTAATATAATTGCAATTTCAATATCAAAGATTAAAAATAATACGGCAATTAGAAAGAATTGAATTGAGAAAGGTATTCGTGCTGATGAAATAGGATCGAATCCGCATTCGAATGGTGATATTTTCTCTCGGTCTATATTTCTTTTTTTTGAAATTGTTGTGCATGTTAATATTAATAATATTAAAATGGTAATTGAAATTAATGTTGTATAAATTATTTTAATTATTACTTTTTCTTGTTTACTTAAGATCTTTTGATTGGAAATCAAATATAATTTTTATAATAAAAAAGTAACTACCTCATCAATAGATTGAAATATAAAGGAAAATTCATACTACATCGACAAAATGTCAATATCATGCTGCTGCTTCAAATCCGAAATGGTGGTTTTTAGAAAAATGAAATTTAATGTGACGTATTAGGCAAATTAATAAGAAAGTTGTTCCGATAATTACATGTAATCCGTGAAATCCTGTGGCTATAAAAAATGATGATCCATAAATTGAATCTCTAATACAGAAGGGGGCTTCTTTATATTCAAATGCTTGAAGTAAAGTGAATATAATACCTAAGGTTACTGTTATTATTAATGATAGCCGTCCTTGTTTATAATTTCTATTTATGATTCTGTGATGGGCCCATGTTACTGTAATGCCTGATGTGAGGAGAATTATTGTATTAAGTAATGGGATTTGTATAGGGTTGAAGGTTTTAATATTTTTTGGTGGTCATAGACCACCCAATTCTACTGTCGGTGTTAATCTTCTATGGAAGAATGCTCAAAAGAATGAAATAAAGAAAAAGATTTCTGAAACAATAAATAGTATTATACCTAATTTTAATCCTTTTACTACTTTAAATGTATGTTTACCTTGGAAAGTTCCTTCTCGTACAATGTCTCGTCATCATTGATAGGCTGTTATTATATTAATTATTATTCCTAGAGTTAATAATGTTATTTCATTTTTATTAAATCATAAAACTATTCCTGACGTTAATGTTATAGCTCCAATAGATCCTGTAATAGGCCATGGACTGTAGTCTACTAAATGAAATGGGTGATTATTAATTATTTTCATTATATAATTTCTCTAGAGTATAAAGTTATTAAGATAGAAAATACGTATGATTGAATTAATGCTACTGCTATTTCAAATATTATAAGTATTATTTGTACAATTAAAATAATAAATTTAATATTTGATTCTATTCTTCTGTTTCCTAATAAGGTTATAAGTAAATGTCCTGCGATTATGTTTGCTGTTAAACGTACTGCTAGTGATCCTGGTCGGATTAAATTTCTAATTGTTTCAATTATAACTATAAAAGGTATAAGGATTGGGGGTGTTCCTATAGGAATAAGGTGTCTAAATATATGATTAGCTTTATTAATTCATCCAAATAATATTAATGAAATTCATAAAGGTAATGCGAGTGATAATGAAAATGAAAGGTGTCTAGATCTAGTAAAAATATATGGTAAGAGTCCTATTATATTATTTAATAAAATTATTATTATTAATGAAATTATTATTAGGGTTATTCCTTTTGTTTTATTATTAAGGGCTTTAAATTCTAAATGTAATTTTATTATGAAATTTTTAATAATATATTCTGTTCGGTTTGATAATTTTCAAAAGTAGATGGGGATTAAAAATAAGCATATATATGATCTTATTCAGTTATAAGATAGTTTAATTGATGTTGCTGGATCAAATGTTGAGAATAAATTTCTTATCATGGTCAATTTATATTTTTATTATTTATTTTATAATTTTGTTTTGAAATTTTATTTTTTGTCCAGTAATTAATTATATTAATTATTATAAATAAAATAATAAAATTTAAATATAAAATGTCTCATCATATTGGTGATATTTGTGGAATAGAAATTTATCTTGGATATTTTTAATTTGACAAATTAATGTTTTGTTTAAACTAAAATTTCCATCAAGAGTATTCGTTATTTACTATTTTTGGTTTAAGAGACCAATACTATACTTTTAGTTACTTAATGATTTATTTAGTCATTTAATGAAGTTTTTTATTGTTGTTCTTTCAATTACAATTGGTATAAATCTGTGATTGGCTCCACAAATTTCTGAACATTGGCCATATGAAATAGTAGGTTGGTTAATTAGTATTCTTCCTTGATTTAATCGACCTGGTGTGGCATCAATTTTAATCCCTATATTGGGCAATGCTCATGAGTGTAAAACGTCTGCTGCAGTCACTAAGACTCGAATTTGTGTATTTACAGGTAAAATGACTCGATTATCTACATCTAATAATCGGAATTCATTTATGTTTAATTCATTGGATGGTTTTATATATGAATCAAATTCAATATTTTTGAAGTCTGAATATTCATATCTTCAATATCATTGATGTCCAATTACTTTAATTGTAATTATGGGTTTATTTATTTCATCAATTAAGTATAAAATATGTAGTGAAGGTAATGCAATGAAAATTAATGTTAAAGCTGGTATAATTGTTCAAATAAATTCAATAAATTGTCCTTCTAATAAAAATCGATTAATAAATTTATTTATTATTATAGTAATGATTATATAAGATACTATTACTGTGATTATAATTAAAATTATAATGGTGTGGTCATGGAAGAAAATTAATTGTTCTATATTAGGGGTTATTGCGTCTTGTAAATTTATTTTTATTCATATTTCTAATAAAAGATTAATCTTTATATATGAATCTTAAATTCATTGCACTATTCTGCCATATTAGAATGAAGTTAATATAGGGATTTCTTGATATGAATGTTCAGCTGGAGGGGTTTTTTGTAATCATTCAATTCTTGAAGTCGTATTATTGTTAAAAATAATTCTACGTTTGGAAATAATTCTTTCCCATATAATGATAATAAATAAAATGATACTTATTATAGATATGGTTGACCCTATGGATGATAAAACATTTCATGTTATAAAACAGTCAGGATAATCTGAGTACCGTCGAGGTATCCCTCTTAGACCTAAAAAGTGTTGAGGGAAAAAGGTAATGTTTACTCCTATAAATATTGTTATAAATTGAATTTTTAGTCATTTATTTTTTATGGTTAATCCTGTAAATAATGGTCATCATTGAATGAATCTCCCTATGATTGCAAATACTGCTCCTATTGATAGGACATAATGGAAGTGTGCTACAACATAGTAAGTATCATGTAGAACAATATCAATGGATGAATTGGCTAAAATAACACCTGTTAATCCTCCAATTGTAAATAAGAAAACAAATCCTAGGGCTCATATTAATCTTGAAGAAAAATGTATTTTTACTCCATGTATTGTAGCCAATCATCTAAAAATTTTAATCCCTGTTGGAACAGCGATAATTATTGTTGCAGATGTAAAATAAGCTCGTGTATCAACATCTATACCTACTGTAAATATGTGATGGGCCCATACAATGAATCCTAAAATTCCAATGGATAATATTGCGTAAATTATTCCTAGTGTTCCAAAGGTTTCTGTTTTCCCTCTTTCTTGTCTAATAATATGTGAGATTAATCCGAATCCCGGTAAGATTAAAATATAAACTTCTGGATGGCCAAAAAATCAAAATAAATGTTGATATAAAATAGGATCTCCTCCTCCTGTAGGATCAAAGAATGTTGTATTAATATTTCGATCAGTAAGTAATATTGTGATTGCTCCTGCTAAAACAGGTAATGAAAGTAAAAGGAGTAGTGCTGTAATTCCAACTGATCATACAAATAAAGGAGTTCGTTCTAAAGTTATCCCTATTACTCGTATATTTAAAATAGTTGAAATAAAATTAATCGCTCCTAGGATAGAGGAAACACCTGCTAAGTGTAGAGAAAAAATAGTTAAATCTACAGATGCTCCTCTATGAAATAATCTATTAGATAATGGGGGGTAGACTGTTCATCCTGTACCTGCTCCTAGTTCAACTATTCTACTGGTTATTAATAAAGTTAATGATGGAGGTAATAATCAGAATCTTATATTATTCATTCGAGGGAATGCTATATCTGGGGCTCCAATTATTAAAGGCACTAATCAGTTTCCAAATCCTCCAATCATGATAGGTATTACTATAAAAAAAATTATAATAAAAGCGTGGGCAGTAACAATTACATTGTAAATTTGATCATCATTAATGAATCTACCTGGTTGCCCAAGTTCAATTCGAATAATTCATCTTATTGAGGAACCAATTATTCCTGATCATAGCCCAAAAATAAAATAAAGTGTTCCAATATCTTTATGGTTTGTTGAAAATAATCATTTATTCAATGATAGGATGGCTGAATTATAGGCTGTAAATTGTAAATTTATAAATGGTAGAACCTCCTATTAAGCTTTATAGTCAATGTGATGATATTAAATTGCAAATTTAAAGTTGTAAATTACTAAAGCTTATAAATTTTATATTTTTAACTTTGAAGGTTAATAGTTTATTTAACTTAAAGCTTTAATAAAAATTTACGATTGAAGCTACTGGTAATAAAAAGTTAACAAATATTATTATTATTAATTTATTATTTTCATAATAGCTTCATTTATTTATAATATTAAAATTGAGTATTATTGGGAAAATAATACGCATGTAGTAAAATAATGTAATTAAAGATATAAAAATTAAAATTATTATTATTAAGTATATTTTATTATTTAATATAGTATTAATTGCTATTCATTTTGGTAAAAATCCTAAAAATGGTGGTATACCCCCTATTCTTAATAATAGTGTTGAATAAATAAATTTATTTGATAAGGAAACTGTTTTATTAGGTATTTGATTAATAAAATAAATATTATTTTTATGAAAAAAATAACATAATATTGTAGTATTAATTGTATAAATTATTAAATAAATAATTCATTGAGTTTGATTAATTATTATTATTAAAATTCATCTTATATGGTTAATTGATGAGTAGGCTATAATTTTTCGTATAGATGAGGTATAAAGTCCTCCAACTGCCCCTATAATGGCAGATATTGCAATTATTATAAATATTACATTATTTAAGATATTATTTAGTATGAATAAAGGAATAATTTTTTGTCATGTTATTATAATTAATCTTTCAATTCAATATAAATTTCTTATTATTTCAGGAAATCAGAAATGAAAGGGGGCTATACCTAATTTTAAGGATAGTCTAACTATTAGTAAGGTTGATAATAATCTTATTATGAGGGGGCCATATATAATAAAATTCATTAAAATAGAAAATAATAATAATAAAGATCCTATTCTTTGGGTTAAAAAGTAAATTATTATAGCTTGGGATGATTTTTTATTTTTTTTTTTAGATATTAAAGGGATAAATGTAATTATATTAATTTCTATACCTATTCATATGCCTATTCAATTAGAGGAGCTAATTGATACTACAGTACTAGAAATAATTATAATAAATAATAATATTTTGTTTCAGTTAATTAAAAAGAAGAAAGTTTTCTATAATTAGGGTATGAACCTAATAGCTTAAAATTAGCTTATCTTTTTGTATATAAGTGTAAGATGCACAGAGAATTTTGATTTCTTAAGTTTTAGTTTAATTCTAAAATATATAA